AAAAAATGAGGTTTATTCACTAAAATAAGCAAGTGAAATCCTTTGTGTTTTTTTATTTGTTCCTTAAACAGTAATCTCAAAATTTTATATTTATAGACCCGATTACTTCATTTATTTATTCACTTAATCTTTTTCTATCTATTTTATATATATTTTTCTATCTATTTTATATATATCAATAAAATTTATATCAATAAAATAGAAATATATATCAATAAAATTTATATCAATAAAATATAAATAGATTTTTGTCGTTATAAAAGACACTCTTTTATAGTAACAATAAAAAATTGAGTATGATATAAATAGAACAAAAGAATGATATAAATAGAACAAAAGAAGAAATAGCAAAGAAACAAAAAGGTTATACAAGGCTATATACAAATCATCCACATTTTTTTTATTTCATTAATTGAATTTTATTTGTTGATTAGGGCGAAGTTCCGTAAAAACCCCCGCCCTTTTTGAAATATCATGAACAGTTCCTGTAGGTTGAGCACCTTTTTCAAGGAAATATAGAATAGCAGGAACATTTAAATAGATTTGATTCTTTATCGGGTCATAAAAACCCACTTTACGAAGATCTCTTCCCTCTCGTCGGGATCGAACATCAATTGCAACGATTCGATAAATGGCTCATTGGGATAGATGAACAATACTCCCCCCCCCCCTAGAAACGTATAAGAAGTTTTCTCCTCGTACGGCTCGAGAAAATTCTAAATTATGTCTATGTATAGAATCATAATATCAAATAGATCCATAAAATCATCAAATTCATTATATTATTGATTTTAGTTTAAATACTTTTTCTTAGTCTTCCCCCCCCCCCCCAAAAAAAAAAATTATTTGTATCCTCATAACTCAAGTTGAATAACTCTCAAATAACTCAAAAGAAACCTTTTAGGTATTAAATTTATTGAGTGGTCTCTAACCCTTTTTGTCTGTCTCCTTTAGAATCTATTTTGATTCTTAAATATGATCTGGTTGTTGAGACAATTGAAAACGGTATTTCCTTGTTCCAGGATCTTTATCTTTGCCTTGAATCATTGGGTTTAGACATTACTTCGGTGATCTTTAAATCGTTTCAAAACGGCAGCAACATACCATTTTTTGTGATTTCTTTCTATCAAAGAATCGTATGAATGGTTGATTCCTACGTAATACACTTTACTTTTGATTTGATCAAAAGAGTTTTACCAATTCCAACAAAATTAACTTTTAAATTTTATCGAATTGGATCCTTTAGATTTATATATCTAAAATATACTTACGAAGTTGTTCCAATTTATTGATCGATACTAACCTTAGATTCTTGCCCTTGAGAAATTAATCAATACGTTCTACTCGAGCTCCATCGTGTACTATTTACATGGCAACACTCTCAAAAATGAGGGTTCCAGTGGAACAGAACAAATGATGTCGAGCCAAGAGCACTTTCGTTCCTATATAATATAAAAAAGTGGTGGATGTAAGAATCCACAGCTGATCATGTCCTTCAAGTCGCACGTTGCTTTCTGCCACATCGTTTTAAACGAAGTTTTACCATAACATTCCTTCAGTTTGGAACCAGTATGTAATTGATTCAATTATGGAATCGTGAATAATCATCGGTTCGGTCGGTACATAATAATCTATACTTTTTTCTTCTATATGAAGAATGGATAATGTATGACGAAGTCTCAACAAGAATTCAATCAATTTAACCCCATTGTTTATAATTATTTTTTTTTTTTAATTATAACTAACATAACATGAATAAATAAACACGAATAAACAAGTTATTTTGAATCTCTATCTTCAAGTAACGTGATAGGATAAATTCAACAATTTCACACTTCTTAGAGTACCAAGAACTCATAAGAAATCATTAAAAAGATTTAATTGATTGAATAGTTTCCTACCCTATATCATTATTTGCATAAGGTTTTACAGTAAGTACCATTCGCTTTTTATCATCATTAAGAGAAAGATAAATCCATATTGGATTAAACCATCAATGATTAATAAAAAAAAAGACTGATGTAAGGAAAGATTGAAGATTTAGGTTGTTATTTTTTCATATTTCATATTGTAAAATCAGTAATATTTAACAAATCAAAATTTCGTTTCATATGCGTGTTATTTGAACTCGATTAAATTTGTGAAAAAGATATGATTAATAAAAAAAAAAAAAAAAAATAAGAATCACATTCTATAACAATATTATACTCCTAAACGGAAGACTGGTCGAAAAGACAATCTTTATTTTGATATATTTTATTATGATATAGATTATGATATAGATATATATTTTATTTTTTATTATAGATTAATAAAATTATAGATTAATAAAATGATCGTGGGTCAGGTATGTTCTGGGACGGAAGGATTCGAACCTCCGAATAGCGGGACCAAAACCCGTTGCCTTACCACTTGGCCACGCCCCATTTCTAGTCGACACTAATAAACACTAATATTGGTACTGGGTGTTCGTCAACTCAAGTCTAAATATCTATTATCTATAAAATAGATTACTAGAATTTTTATACATGTAGACGTAGAATTAAACAGAATTTATTGATCATTACATATAATTCAATTAAGATATTGTATGAAAGTATGGTTTATTCTATTCTCTTTTGATTTGAGAATTGAAGGATTTTTGATTGGGTGAGTTCAAATCAAAGAAAGTTTTTTGGTCTATCTTATTTTCTTTTTATTCATTTTTCTTTTCTATGAATAATAACATATTTATAATAATAAAATAAAAAAAAACTCAATTTATTAATAACTCAATCAAAATAAATAAAATACAATTATCCTCAAGAACAAAATGTTTGTTATGCTTAATATATTTAGTTTGATCTGTATCTGTCTTAATTCTGCTCTTTATTCAAGTAGTTTTTTCGTCGCCAAATTGCCCGAGGCCTACGCTTTTTTAAATCCAATCGTAGATGTTATGCCAGTAATACCCCTGTTTTTTTTTCTCTTAGCCTTTGTTTGGCAAGCTGCTGTAAGTTTTCGATGATATCTTTAATTTAATAATGTCTAGACAAATTCATGATTTATTGAAAAAAAAAAAAAAATTCAAAGAAAAGAATTGATAAGATCAGATAAGTCTTACACCCTCAATTCAAACATTGAAATTCTTGTACAACCGCGAAAAATCTGGATCACCCCACTTTATTTCTTGGTGTCAAAATAAAAAATCAAAATAGTAGGGTATGCGGTATAAAAACGGAGAATCTATTCTCTTTTTTACTAAAAAAAATCTTGGAGATTATGTAATGCTTACTCTCAAACTATTTGTTTACACGGTAGTGATATTCTTTGTTTCTCTCTTTATTTTCGGATTCCTGTCTAATGATCCAGGACGTAATCCTGGACGTGAAGAATAAAAGATAAGGTTTTCCTTGCTTGATTTTTAAATGTTCTTAGTAGGATTTTATCTATTACACATTTTTAACTATTAAAAATAAAAAGAGCTCGCGAAAAATTCGAAAGAAAATACCAAGTCATCAACAAAAACGGAAAGAGAGGGATTCGAACCCTCGGTACGAAAAACTCGTACAACGGATTAGCAATCCGACGCTTTAGTCCACTCAGCCATCTCTCCTCCCAATTGAAAAAGGATAATACTATGTTACATTATAAAAAATAAGGATTGAAAGAGCCCTTCATAATATTTTTTTTTTCATCCGAGAGTGCTTTTTAGTTCCACGGCCCGGCTAAGTACTGACCAGGCCGGGCCCGCCATTTATTGTTCCACCGAATCATAAATAATAATTTTTTTTTATTTGAAAACTAAAATACTTGCTTGTTATTACGATTGGAAAAATAAAAACTCTTTTGATTTCTATGATATAGAATCAAATGATATCGAATCAAAGTGTCGTTTCTTATCTTAATTTTTTATATTTATTCTTTATTTTCTTTATTCCTTTTATTTTTTATTTTAGTAAAGTAAATAAATAACAAAAAGGGAACTGTGGATTCTTGCACAATACATTTTCATGTATGTTATGGCTTAAGTAGTTTTGTCGAGACGTCTAGGTCAAAAACCTCCGGCAAAAAAACACTTGTTATTTAGTTTTAGTTATTGAAATTTAATGAATTCTCTTTTCCGAATCTCATTGGGTTCTCTGATACAACACGTAAACGCTCTAATTTTCATGATTATTTTATGATCCTATCCTTTCTTTTTACTCTTTTCACTTTTTATTACGACCCATTTTCTTGTTCGACAAAAGGTTCATTTATATACAATAATCGGATTGTAGCGGGTATAGTTTAGTGGTAAAAGTGTGATTCGTTCTATAATCCTTTATATAGTTAAGGGGTCTTTCGGTTTGATTAATATTTCATTCCGACCAAAAACTTTATTTCTTAAAAGGATTTAATCCTTTACCTCTCAATGAAAAATTCGAGGAAGAATATACATTCTCGTGATTTGTATCCAAGAATCAATTAAAAATTGAAAAATTGGATTATGAGATTACGAAACATAATTTTTTTTTTTAATTAGATCTTCTAATTGAATAAGTATGAGTAAAGGATCCATGGATAAAGATAGAAAGTGGCTTTCTAATCGTAACTAAATCTTTAATTTGGAATTTGTATTACGGAAATTGAAGCAAAATGGCTATTAAACAATGACTTTGGTTTACTAGAGACATCGACAAATTTTTTTAGCTCGGTAGAAACAAAATGCTTTTCCTAAGGATTCTCTCACATAGAAATAGAGAACGAAGTAACTAGAAAGGTTGTTATAATATAATCCCCCTCTTTTCTATAGGGATCGTCTAGAAAGCGGGTTGTTCTGAATACATTCAGACAGAAAAGCTGACATAGATGTTATGGGTGGAATTTTTTTTTTTCGTTCATGTCTTAATATAGGAATTTATACATCTTCCATAAAGGAGCCGAATGAAACCAAAGTTTCACGTTCAGTTTTGAATTAGAGACGTTAAAAATGATGAATCAACGTCGACTATAACCCCTAGCCTTCCAAGCTAACGATG